TTCTCATAGTAACTATCTATTTTAGTTGATTGATGGATCCAATCACCATTTTGATTTTAATAAATTTAATAAAAAAAAAAAAAAAGAGTGCTTTTATTCGAATTCGAAACGCCTCGTGATCTTCAACCAATTATGTGCTTCAATATAATTACCTGGAGTAAGCGCTATAGCTTGTTTCCAATACTCAGCAGCTTGATCGAACCAAGCCTCCGCAATTTCAGAATCACCCTGTAGAATGGCCTGTTCTCCCCGGTCGGAATAGGTGGTTAAATTCCTTCCCTTAGAACCGTACTTGAGAGTTTCCTGCCTCATACGGCTCAGCAATCGACTCTTTTTGTGTCCCATCTTTTTAATCTACCCTATGCTAACTGAATTAGATTTTTCATAAACCTATCCTAGTTTTCTTGGGTTAACCAGACGAAGTTAAATTAATTACATAAGTTTCAAACTCTAATTTTGATCAATAATCAGTTTTATCTTTTCTCCTACCTTCATAAGAATTAACTCCTCCTATATCGTTAGGATTTTCTGAAAGGTAACTATCTCGGTTTCATCTCATAATATGAAATTCATATAGAATTTTTGAAAAAGACTTTCCTCCGTAAGAAAAAAGAACTTACTATCTTTGGGATCTGATGCTACACCGCTGCTCAATACTTTAGTAGATCGACTCTATTACATAAGTAGATTCCTAACTTTATATCTCATATTATGACATAAGTAAGCAGTTCTTAACTGTATCGATCTAATAACTTGCTAATTGATCTTTACGGTGCTTTCTCTATCAATTCGATCCTTTATCCATAGAGTATATAGGCGTACTTATTCATTTATATTTGAAGTCTTTTTCCTTGCTACAGCTGATAAAAATCGTTGCTTTGGACGATACATATGTAGAAAGCCTATTTTATTCTAGTATTTACTAGCCTTTATCTTTTTTCTATAATGGAGATAGTCGCACGTAATGACAGATCACGGCCATATTATTAAAAGCTTGTGGTAAGAATGGGTTTCGTTCTAGTGCCCGGAAATAATATTCCAAAGCCTTCGTATGCTCTCCGTTGCTTGTGTGTATAAGGCCTATATTATAGAGTATATAACTTCGATCATAGGGATCAATTTCTGGTCGCGTAGCTTCATAATAATTCTGTAAAGCTTCCGCATAATTTCCTTCGGATTGAGCCGACATCCGTTACGGCCGTTCATTCTATTCAAAGAATCTCCGTTCCAGAACCGTACATGAGATTTTTATCTCATACGGCTCCTCCCCTCTGTGCATAGTACTAAGGGACATAATCTCTGGAATCAAGATTTCACTATTCTCATTTATGAACTGATGGGGGCTAGTATTTTTACAAGAAATTTCTAGCCAGCCTTCCCGAAAGAGGTCTTTTCTTAACACCAATTGTATTAGTGCTAGATGAAAATAGTCACTCCAACAATTTCTTTGTTCACAACGCCTTCTATTTCCAGGAATCAGTCACTTCAACAATCTTTGATGGTTATATGGGTATCCAAAGTACAAACGAGATGGATGTTTGTTGTCCCAACCATTCATTCTTATTAGTCCCAATACCGAGAAGGGGAAGGGGTGATTTATAATATAACAAAGTTTTCGTGTTGTTGATTCCGTAGAGTAGTGCTTCTTCCTCTATGCCGCCCATTGGTACTAGTGGCGTAGTATTGACCCGCAATCCAGAACCCATAGGTGTAACCTTTCGCTCAATACTAAAATCGATAATTAAAGCATCTGAAGCCGTATCTATCAATCGAGGATACACGACAGAAGGAATTGTTCTATCTTTAAACTTCACCTTCACCAAGCGTTGGTTTAAAAAAAAAAAAAAAAATTGTTTCTTTCTATTTTCTATCCCGAACCACGCTTCTCTCTCTCAGATTAAGGTCTAAAAAAGCAAGAAAAAAAATCAAATCGCACCATCTCTGTAATAGGTAAATGCCTTTTTTTCCCCTGAAGTTGTCGGAATTATTCGTAATAAGATATTGGCTACAATTGAAGAAGTCTTATCAATAAAATTTCCATTTATTCGGGATCTAGGCATAATTAACAATCCATTCTATAATTCTTCTCATTTTCCCAAAGGAAAATTATCCGAATTGTACAGTAGTACGAAATATCATAAAAATAGACTAATTCTAAAAAAAGATGTGGATATTCCGCTCAAATTGTGCCCAAGGGGGGATGATGAAATATTTGAATGAGATTGGATTTCCTACAAATTAAGTAGTATACTGATAAACAGAACTATTACGATTTTCTCTAAGTTGACTAACCAAGGACTTTATTTGACTATAGATTCTGGTAACTCGAAAAGTTTTGATTTGGTTATAATCAAAAGAGGAAAAATAAAGAATGGAATAAGAATTCCATGATAAAATAGAGGAGAGTAACCATACTCTTTTGTTTGCATAATGCGTATGCGTCATACAATTGAAATATAAAAATCCATTAAGTAAATTGGTGTTGAGAAATATGAAATTTGAAAGGAATCTTTTAGTCCTATGTAACCAGTAATGGGTCCTACCCGTACTGGAATAAATAATATGAATGACTCGCTATTCACTTCACTCGGTTTCTGGTCAATAATAAGATTATGATTATGTAGGAGAGATGGCCGAGTGGTTCAAGGCGTAGCATTGGAACTGCTATGTAGGCTTTTGTTTACCGAGGGTTCGAATCCCTCTCTTTCCGTTTCTATCGAGTCATCAACGTTACTGATCACAATGTATCAAATCAAATTCAAATAACAATTGATAGCATTATTCCAACAGTAAGTAAGAACTTTATTTGATTTGATAGAGATTCTCTATTCCTAATTACATTACTGTGGTACGTAAAATATAAATATGGGAAAATAAAAAAAAAAATGTGGATCAAGGCTCTTAAATCTATTTCCTTCGACAAAAAAAGGGTATGGTATAAAGTCAAATTGTCTGAACCTTTCTTGTTATTTTCATTAGGTTCAAGTCTGACGGGAATAATATTCTACGACTAACAACTCATTTATTTTCAAACCAATCCACTTACTATCTATTATTTGATTTACTAATCCTTCATATTGGAATAAGTCAATAGTCAAATGTTTTGGCAATTCCTCCCGGAGCGATGAAGCAATAGAATTTTGAATCAGAGATTTCGATCTTTGTTTATCCTTCGTAGTAATAATATCTCGAGGTTTGCAACGATAACTTGGTATATCTACTAGACGACCATTAACTAAAATATGTCTATGGTTAACTAATTGTCTGGCTCCAGGAATGGTTGAAGCCATACCTAATCGAAAAAGGATGTTATCCAAACGCATCTCAAGTAGCTGTAGTAAAACCTGACCTGTTGACCCTTTGGCTTTTCCAGCGATATGCACATATCTAAGTAATTGTCGTTCTGTCAGACCATAATGAAAACGCAATTTCTGTTTTTCTTCTAGACGAATACGATATTGCGATTTTTTCCCAGAACGCAATTGGTTTTTAAGATCACTTCCAGATCTGGGCCTTTTACTAGTTAATCCTGGTAAAGCCCCCAGACGGCGTATTTTTTTGAAACGAGGCCCTCGGTAACGAGACATAAAACTCCTTTTTTTTATTGAAAAATTTAAAGAAAAATCTAAATTAAGACTGAACTAAAGGATAAACAAAGCAAGGCTAAATCTACTGAAGTATACAATACTAAAGTAGAATGAAAATAGAATGAAATGCATTGTATCAATATCTATATTTTTTTGTATATGATAGTAAGGAAGTTAAGTCTCTGTTTTATGATTTGTTCTGTATAGATCTAAGTTGCTCCATTCCAATCTATTTTTTATTCATAGTTGCAAGTTAACACGACATAATGGATCAGCGACCGATATTTGAAGAAAGGAGGGAGAAGATATTCTCAATCATGAAAAAATAGATAGATAAAAGCCGGCTATCGGAATCGAACCGATGACCATCGCATTACAAATGCGATGCTCTAACCTCTGAGCTAAGCGGGCTCACATAGCAGAAATAGAAATAGTGAATAGGGAGTCCGGAAACTACCAGATTTAATATATTAGCTATTAATTTATTTTAATTAATATTTATTTTTTTTTTTTTTTATTCATAATATTAATAATTACTTAATAATAATACTTCAAAATACATAATATTTTCATAATTATTACTTGATGTTAAGAATATAATATCAAATTCAATTTGATATTATATTTTAGAAAAGTCTAATTATTTCTTAGAACAGTTATACCAAATTATGCTAAATAATTATTAATTATCTCTAAATAAATAATATAATTAATTATATTATATAATATATTATATAATATTAATGATAGTGAATCCATTCATAAGATAAGAATAAAGATCATTAAGATAAGAATAAAGACATTATTATTATAAAGATATAATTAAAATTATAATTAAGACATTCCTTTGTTGTCATTCAGAGAAGATAGGGCGAAAAAAAAAAAAAAAAAAATAAGTAATTGAGTATCGATCCTTCCAGTATTACAAATTGCGCTTTTAAAGTAAAAATTAAGGGAGGAGAGATATAGAGGTGGGATATATCTATTCATATTGAATTGGAGGCGCATCAATGATAGAATCATGTCCGATTGGAACAAATAGGGTTCATTCAATACAATGGAAATGATAGAGAATAAAAAAAAAAAAAAAAAAAATAGTGGCATACACTTTTAGATATAAGAATCATTATCTAATAAATTCAACGCAATGATTTGATTCCAAGATAAATAAAATAAATAAAAGAATTGAATAGAATTACAACTGGATCCTGTCGCAAAAGGGGATATGGCGAAATCGGTAGACGCTACGGACTTGATTAAATTGAGCCTTGGTATGGAAACCTGCTAAGTGATAACTTCCAAATTCAGAGAAACCCCGGAATTAAAAATGGGCAATCCTGAGCCAAATCTTGATTTTGAGAAAAAGGGTTTAATTTATAGTTTTTATAATATAAAACTACAATAAAAAAAGAT